ATTCTGGATCCTTTTCTCTATCAAAGCATCGTATTTCCAAATTTTCATAAGGCCCCCCCGGAATTCCTTCCAGAGCCTGCTGAATAATTTTGATAGATTCCGTCATTTCACTCATTCGGACTAAATAACGAGCTAATGAATCCCCTTCTTTTTGCCACCGGATTTCCCAATCCAACTCGCCGTAACATTCATAACGATCAACTTTACGAAGATCCCATTCTATTCCGGAAGCTCGGAGCATTGGTCCTGATAAACCCCAATTTATTGCTTCTTCCCCGCCAATAATGCCCACCCCCTCAACTCGTTCTAAAAAAATAGGATTCCGCGTAATAAGTTTTTGATATTCCGAAACTGCTGTTAAAAAATAATCACAGAAATCCAAACATTTATCTATCCATCCATACGGTAGATCGGCCGCCACTCCTCCGATACGAAAATAATTATGCATCATTCTCATACCGGTGGCAGCTTCAAATAGATCATATACTAATTCTCTTTCTCTGAAAATGTAGAAAAAGGGAGTCTGTGCACCAATATCCGCCATAAAAGGGCCAAGCCATAAGAGATGAGAAGCTATACGACTCAACTCTAACATAATTATTCTGATATAACTTGCTCTTTTAGGTACTTGAATATTCCCCAACTGTTCGGGTCCATTTATGGTTATTGCTTCTGTGAACATAGTCGCTAAATAATCCCACCGTGTTACATAAGGCAGATATTGTATAACAGTTCGGTTTTCCGCAATTTTTTCCATCCCTCGGTGTAAATAACCCAATATTGGCTCACAATCAATAACATCTTCACCGTCTAGAGTAAGGATGAGCCGAAGAACACCATGCATTGATGGGTGGTGAGGTCCCATATTGACTATCATGAGGTCTTTTCTTGTCGTTGTTACATTCATAGGTTATTCCTCAATTCTTTCTTTCATGAATTGCTTAAAACAAAAAAAATTTCATCAAAATTCAAGATCTAAGAAATGAAATAATTCAAGTTCTTGTTCAAATTAACGAGTTGTTAATTCTCGGATATCTAGCTGACTAATTAATTCTGTATAACGGACTTTGTCTTTCTTTGACAAATAAGACAGCAGGCGTTGTCGTTTTCCCAGGATTTTACGTAGACCCCTCTGGGATAAAAAGTCTTTTCTGTGGAATTCCAAATGGGAAGTAAGTCTTCGTATCTTATTGGTGAAGCTAACTACTTGAAATTCAACAGACCCCCTGTTTTCTTCTTGTGAAATAACGGAAATGAATGCCTTTTTTACCATAAAAAAATATTCTATCGTCCTTTTTTCTTTTTGAACTAAATGAATTTTACCAATCAGTAAGAATAATGCTAGTCATTTTTTTTTTTTTTTTTATATATATATAAGAATCTAATTTCTTTAGGAACTCCGAATTTTCTCAACTTATGAAATCATTTTATCAAATAAAGTTCATCAATCCAATTTACGAGTTGGTTGAAATAGTAATCTGAAAGCATGGTATATTTTGACACTCAAAACACAGAAAATAAAAAGAAACAAAAGAAAAGAAAAAATACGATTCTGTTCATTTATTTATAGATCTAATCGATAGTGGTCTGTGCATTGGATTTCCATTCCGATACCGGAATGGAAATCCAATGCATCTCGTTGTTTCAGATATCAAATAGGGTATAGAATGGATATAAAAAAGGGTATCCTTAACGAATTTTCAATCGCGGATACATACGTATCCTTAGCATACTGAAACGGCTCCCATTCTGCGCATTAAACCAATATCGATTCATACAAGCTAAATCTTCTAATCGATAATTAGGCCAAAGAAATGATTTTATTAGTTTCTTTTTCTTTTTTTCGCTGTTATCCACAACTTCACCACAGTTTTTTACGTATTTCCAAAATACTGGATTTTTATAGATACGATTTTTTCTTTTTCCCCTTCTCGAATAGAAAGAAATTAGAATTCGCAATTCTCTACGCCGTTTGGTGGATAAAATAGTTTCGGGAACAAACAAATCAGAATCACTTTTGTGCATAGTTTCCGCATTGGTCTTAGGCATAAAAAAATTTCTTCGGGCTCTGTATTTTTCAGTAAGTTCGAAACTATCATTATGATCGTAGGGATCAAGCTGCTCAACCAAGGAAATCTTTATCAGTTGATAGATCAAAAATGATGCGTCCTGATTTTGTCTAGATATACGAAGTGGTTCGATACTGAATATTCCGTGGGTAAGCATAATGGTCGCAAGACTATTGTTTCTTGTCGAAAACTCCATTTTCAGTCTTTCCCTTTTGATAGAGCTTAGCAAATTTCTTTTCATCCTTTTCTCATCTGTAATTTTCTGGATTCTACTCAATTCGTAGGCATTCAATTTGAGTTCGTCCAATCGGTCCTCCTCATCGTCCTCATCATCATCCTCCGGCAATATCACTTGAAAATTACGGATATCCCCGCTTTTTGGGTATTCCGCGATGGGCCGTTGCCATTTGTCTGATCCAAAGGCTGTGTAAGGAATTTTGTTTTCTTGTACTTGTACTTTTCTTTTTCTTTTTTTTCTCGCTTTTTTGTCTTCTTCTTCCATTCTCGCTATATTCTTCGCTCTTTGTTTTTTTAGTTTCTCTATATTCTTCGCTACATTCTTCGCTACTTTGTTTTTTAGTTTCTCTATATTCTTCGCTACTTTTTTTTTTAGTTTCTCTTTTTTTCTCTCTTTTTTTCTCTTTTCTTTCTCTATTTTTTCTTCTTCAGTCTCTATTTTTTTTTTTTCATTCTCTATTTTTTTTTTTGCATTCTCTATTTTCTCTTTTTTTCTCTTTTGTTTCTCTATTTTTCTCTTTTGTTTCTCTATTTCTTTTTGTTTTTTTTTCTCTATTAGTTGCGCTATTCGTTTATTTTTTCTCTCTTTTTGCTCTCTTTTTTGTTTTAAACTCGCTACAAGTGCATCCCAAATTCTCGCTTTCGCTTGCGCGTGCAATTCTTGGTTTGTATCCTTTGGACTGTTTTTTTTTTCAAGAAAAAAATCGATAAGATTTTGAATAGCATTTTCATTTTCATTTTGAATAACATTTTGCCTTCCATCTTCAATAGGATCATTTTCATTTTCATTTTGAATAACATTTTTCCTTCCATCTTCAATAGGATTTTGAATAAGATTTGGATTTTCTTCTTGATTTTCAAAAATTAAATTTTCAAAAAGTAAATTTTTTGATAGGATCCACGGTTTTACTTGATACCTAAGATCCAGTTTGAGCAACTCCGAGAAGAAGAACCAACCTTTCAGATCCGAGATGCACCTATTTGGTAGTTCTGTATTCATTCCCCGCCAATCAAAAAGTGGGTTTTGTTTTTTAGTTCTTTGAGAATTTTGAAAAGTCCAAAAAACCCCAGGCTTAATACTGGTATTACCATTTGCCGCGGTCCAGTACTTAACAGCATTACCACTATTTGTCGCGGTCCACATCTTAACAAACCGGTCTTTGTCTTTATCGTTTCCACCAATTAAACTACCAGGGAAAAGTCTCCAAGGAACATATTTGCGGTCTGGAAACGTATACAGATCCAGAAGATCATTTTGTACTAAAAACTGATTGCTAAGAGCAATACCTTCTGGACTATCAACTAAATTCACTTTCCGTCTATTGTAATTGTAAGAATTTTTTTGTTTATTATTTATACATACATACTTATCTTCGGAATTAATAGATTGATAGGAAAAAAGGTCATAGCTATAGGATTTTATAGAGTTCTTAATATCCCCGGCCCTTTGACCTAGGTAAGTCTCGACTACATTTTCTTCATCGTCTAATGAATTTGCTTCAAAGAATTGTTTTCGTTTTTCATTAGAATACCTTTTATTTAAGTCTGTATTTTCGTCCATACGTTCTTGATTGACTTTAGTTCGCCATTTTTGGGGGCTTAAGCTATTCCATATAATGGGAGATACGCTATATTGATGCTGAGCCTTTAACCAGTTTTTCCATTGATTTTTGCCGGAATTCAAACTATTTTTATGTTTTAATTTCGAATGAAAGAGTTCTTGTGCTTCAAAATAATCCTTTAGTTCTTTCTTAAGAAAACGGGATGTTCCGTCATATTGAAGAACATATCTTAACTTATCTAAGTGAATAAGTTGGGTTTGTTGGGTTTGGTATAATTTGTAAAATACATATGCTTGGGACATAGAGGCTAAGTCCGAAGTATCTGTTGCCTTCTTTCTCTTATACTTATAGCCATTCCAAGTATCCCCAAGCTTAATATCATTCTCAGAAATCCTAATATCTTTATCATAAAGCGACTCTTTAAAAATCGAAATAAAGGGATTTTTTTTTTTCTTTTTTTTCTTTGTTTTATACACTGTTTCTTTATTTGTTTCAGTCTTGCCAATGCCAATGGATTTTTCAATCATTTTTTTTGAAAATTCAAAAAAACGTTGTGGATGGATCTTGCGAATAGAAATGGCACGTTCAAGGGGATTGAGGTATATCCTTTTAATATTGCGGGATATCCTTTTAATGAAAAATAGTAGAACATAATAGGATTTTCGGATTCTTAGAAAATAAAATTTGTGTCGGCGAGACTTTATTCTTTCTAATTTCTTTAAAATATTTTTTTTTGCTTGTACGAGTTTATCAGGAGAATCGGGTTTAGGAGTGAAAACTATTTTCTTTCTTTCTTTTGTAACTTTATCTATCTCATCCCAGACTGCTCTTAGTTCATTATCCAGATCCGACGGTTCTTTTTCTGGATCCGCCACTTTTTCTTCTGGTAATGAATCATCTTTCAAAGCTCTAACTGGACCTTGCAACAACGATTCGCTAATCCTAGGATTCCTACTCATTCTAAAATCTTGTTCGTTTTTAAGATTATCTATGTCTTTTTGAGAACGAGTGAACTCCGGGGTTTCTCTTCCTCCAGATAATTCAATTGGGTGTCTTTTTAAACGAGCTCTTTTTAGAAATAGAAAGCTTTTGATGAACCATTTTTTTGTTTTTTTTAAGACGTTTCGAAAACGTTTGCTTAGAATTATAGAATGTTTCTTTTCAAATTGGCGAATTTTCTTTTTGAGTTCGTTTCTAATGGGATTAAAAAAGACTCCCCAATCCGGGGTTATTAGATCACCGAAAGGACGGTCGGTTAAGATCCCAAAACTTGTTAAAAAACGAACCCCTCGGTCCCCTTCGAATTGCGCTTTGCCTTTCTTCGGACCTTTTTCTTTCTTCGGATCTTTTTGAAAAAAGAATCGTCTGTACCAAGGTTCTTTCTTCGGACCTTTTTCTTTCTTCGGACCTTTTTCTTTCTTCGGATCTTTTTGAATGAATCGGGTCTTAAATCTGTACCAAGGTTCTTTCTTCGGACCTTTTTCTTTCTTCGGATCTTTTTCTTTCTTCGGATCTTTTTGAATGGATCGCGTCTTAGATCTGTACCAAGGTTTAAGGTAAAAAGGGTTGGTGACCAGTATCTGAATACCGTCATCGGCCCAGTCTGGTGGGAATTGGTCGAAGGCGATTTTTTCTGAGACTTTCATACCATTATAGGTGCATATAGCATACCTTTCTCTCTTCAAACGGGCGAAGTCTATTTTCCACTCGGTAGCTTGCAATAATAACATACGGGCTATATTTTTCCCTATTATGAATGCAGGGAATACAACCTTTTTTCTAAGAAAAATATGCAGTAATAATATGAAAGTTCTTATGACTTGACCATAGTCAATGTTCTCCCACATTTCCGTTACATTCTCAATTCGTATATCATCCTCGACGTCTTCGTAGGATTGCCCGTCTTCGGCCCCCGCCTGTTTCAGCATTTCCCTCGTCTCAGCCACAATCGACTTCGTATCCGGAATCATCACTTTAAATTCATCTTTCTCGTTATCGTCATCGTCATCCACTATTTTTTCCCCTTTTATCCGGGTTTCATAAAAGAATTTCACCTGCACGGCTAAGTTAACCAAACCATCCAAAAAAGTGCGGGGGCCCAAAGCGAAAAGCGGGGAGCGTGCATTTACTTGAGTTGTGCGACAAACGTATGCTTTACGTCTGTCCTGACGCGCGGATCCCTTGATTAGGCCTCGACGAAAATCGGACATATGGCCTAAAAAACGTATCGCATATGTTTTTCGATGCCGCACAAAATTACCCTGCTCATCTATCAACGGCTTCCGTTTTTTCGAATCCTTCTCAGTAAACACCGCTACACGTTTGAATGGGAGTATTCGAATCTCATGATCCGAGAACTGAGTCTCTCCCTCGGCTCCCTCCAGTTGTTCCAACTCGTCGATTAATTGGTATGACCATCGAGGAACTTTTTTATTGATTTCTTCTTCTAGTTCAATAACTGCTTTTTTATTTCTTTGGGGCTCCGTTACAAAAGCATGAAAAAGAATGTCATCAAAAGATGGCGGGCTATAGCTATAGCCTGTGGCGAATGAATACTTTTCGATTGTGGCTGCGTCGAATCTGATTCCGTGTGGGTTGATTTCGGTTTTTGGGGTTGCGCCGAATTTGACTCCTCGTGGGTAGCTTTCGTTTTGTTTTCTTTTGATTTCGTTTACTTTTCTTTTGATTTCGTTTACTTTTCTTTTGATTTCGTTTTGTTTGCTTTTGACGTTTTTTTGTTTGCTTTTGACGTTTTTTTGTTTGCTTTTGACGTTTTTTTGTTTGCTTTTGACGTTTTTTTGTTTGCTTTTGGAAATTTTTTTCTTTTTTTTTGGTACTGCAGGGCCATTAATTCTATTTACTAACGTTTTCACGAAGGGATAATCTCTCTCGTTAACAAAAAGTAGGTGAAGCTTATTTACCGGGTTTTTCATCCTGCTTAGTAGGGCTATGGCATTTTTTTGTTCCCGCAAGTCATCATCATTCTTATTTCGGAGCGTTGCCATTGTAATATTATTCTTTAAGAAAACAACCTTTATCAAATCGCTTGTCTTCCTTCCGCCATCGTCGACTTCAGGGTCGCTCTTTCCACGAAGCGCTCCGGTCAAAAAAGGATCGGCTATTTCAGGCAAGTATTCTTTTTCAGGCAAGTATTCTTTTTTAGTTTTATTAGTTTTATAATTACACAACCTTTTCCTTGTTTCGAGGACATTTTGCAGGCTAGATCTTTTCCTTCTTGCGAGGACATTTAGCAGACTTTTTTTTTTATCTAAAGTTTTAATTCGATTTTGAAATTCTGTACTCAGGCTGTTCTTTTTTTTTTTATTGCGAGAAATCCACTGTCTATAACTCCCAGGAGCAGACCACCTAAGAGCCCGCCATTTAGCTTTAGCATAGATTCGTGGGAACCTCGAAGCCATTTTTCTTTGTATCATTTCCCAGAAAGTTGCCAAACTGGGTGGATATGTAAAACATATTCTTTGTTTTCCATCGCTTCGGCATGCATAAAAAAAATATTGTGACATCTCATTTTTGACAGCCTTTTCAACGCCAGCACACGTTTTTATATATCGTAATGGACGGAGTGGTTTTTGCGGGTCAAAAAGAGAAGTGATAATAGGGATTTCAAACGAGAATAAATCGTTCTTTTCTTTCAATATTGATATTTTTTTTTTCAATATTGATATTTTTTTTTTCAATATTGATATTTTTTCTTTCAATATTAATAACTTCGGATTCTCTTCCCTTTCTTCCGAATGAAAAATAGGCGAAGGAGAAATAAGTTCTTCGGGGAATCCCTCTTGTTTCTCTTGCACCCCCTCTTCCACATATCCTTCTTGCGCAGCAAGCATTCCCTTATATGCTTCCTGCATAGCTCGCGCAGCTTCGATTTCCATCTCTCTTCGCTGAGCTTCGATTAGCCAAAATGTGTATTGCACAACTTGCTCAGCTCGGATTCGCCTCGCTTTTTGCTCAGCTTGTATTTGCTTCTCGTCTTTCTGAGCTTGTATTTGATTCGCGTCTTTCGCAACTTGCTTTGCCAGATAGCTTTCTACCACACCTTGCTTGAATTCTTGCAGAGCTTGCCTTTGTGCTGCCCTTTGCGCTCTCCTTTGCGCTTCGAATTTTTTCGTTAGTCTTTCTTCAAGTTTCTTCTCTGCTCTGGCAGCTTGGGTTTCGTTCGATAGTTTTCTTTGAAGTTGTAATTTTTTGTCGGCCGGGTCTGCATACAAAAGGGGTGTTTGATCTAAATATAAAAGAAAGATAGCAAATAAGATAATACTAAAGAGGTGCTCCATATCCTGTCTGAATTTTGCTCCCACGTACACATTCTCAAATCCACGAAGTATCAACCTAGCATAAAAGCGAATGTTAATTTTTAGGCCGCTTATTAGCGAAGAACCCCTTATCCACCACCGTGCATCGTCTAATAACTTAGAATTCTTTATCCTAACTAATGCCGATTCAACCTGTTTCATGGCTAAAATCTCACGAATTAAACCAGCAACAAAAGAATTTCGCCATTTTTCGATAATGTACTTAGTCGCTGGAATAAGTACATTACATGTAATGTACTTCATTGTCTTCGATCTAATAACCTGAAGTAGCCAAACAAATACCAATCCAGCCCATTTCAGGACTAAAATATGACCAATTAACCAACCAACAAAGCTACTTAGGACAAATAACATCTTATTGTTGCATCGAAAGATATAAATGTAGCTTAATCGGGTTAACATTGGCCTTCCCAACAAGCTAAGGCTGAATAATTGAAAAAGCAAATTATTCAGGAATACCAATTGAAACCTACGATTCCGCATTGACTTAGTGAGCAATGGGAAAGCAAAACGCTGGCTCGGCCATTGACCGCTATTGCTGAATAAGTAATGAAAGAAAAAATACGGTGCAAGTAGTAAAAGGATTGTATGAGGTCTACCTAACGCTAGATGCAGAGGCCCATAAAGGATTGATATGAATATCAAAAGTTGTCCTGTAAAAAAACCTGCAGTTTCTGATGCCTTCTTTTCGATTGCGTCTGGATCGTCGTTCAAAAACCGTGGTCGGAGAAGGAACAGGTAAGAGGACCCGATGGAAAATGCGCTAATAAATCCATAATAGAGTCCGACCATAACCACGGAATTGTTTATCTTCATGCATACGTATACGAGATTAACCATCACAAACCTCCTTGTTTGTTGTATTTTGTTATTTTTTTATCTTTTTTATAAGATAATTACTTTAGAAAGTGGAGTAGAATTACTTTTGAATAGAATAGTTCTTTTTGAAGCTGAAGCTATTCTTTATCTTTATTTTATCTTTATATAGAATATGCAATTTGTATTTACTCTATGTAATTTGTATCTTTATATGTAATTTGTATCTTTATTTTATAATGTAATTTGTATTTTTATATGTAATTTGTATTTTTATATGTAATTTGTATTTTTATATGGAATATGTAATTTGTATCTTTATTTTATAATGTAATTTGTATTTACTCTATGTAATTTGTATCTTTATATGGAATATGTAATTTTTGAAGTGATTCTTTCTTGGTCTTTTCCTAGCATTTTACTGTTAAGCATGGTTATGCTTCTTTCCGTCTATCTCTCTATTCAACAAATAAATAGAAGTTTTATCTATCAATATGTATGGTCTTGGACCATTAATAATGATTTTTCTTTAGAGTTCGGTCACTTAATCGATCCACTTGCTTCTATTATGTTAATATTAATTACTACTGTTGGAATTTTGGTTCTTTTTTATAGTGATAATTATATGTCTCATGATCAAGGATATTTAAGATTTTTTGCTTATCTGAGTTTTTTCAATACCTCAATGTTAGGATTAGTTACTAGTTCTAATTTGATACAAATTTATATTTTTTGGGAATTAGTTGGAATGTGTTCTTACCTATTAATAGGTTTTTGGTTCACGCGACCTATTGCAGCAACTGCTTGTCAAAAAGCTTTTGTAACTAATCGTGTAGGGGATTTTGGTTTATTATTAGGAATTTTAGGTCTTTATTGGATAACGGGTAGTTTTGAATTTAGGGATTTGTTCGAAATAGTGAATAACTTAATTGATAATAATAATCAAGTTCATTTTTTATTTGTTACTTTGTGTTCCTTT